TGGCGGTATCCGAAAACATATCTTGGGGACGGCCTAAAGCACTCATGGTATCATTATGAATGTACAAACCAAAACTGTGAAAACCTAGAAATATACATACCCAATTAAGGTGGGATATGATTGCATCGCGATGTCTAAGGACGCGATCTAATAGATCGTTGTATCGAGTAGTTGGATCATAGTCTCTTACCATAAAAATGGCTGCATGTGCAGCAGCACCAACTATTAGAAATCCCCCAATCCACATGTGGTGTGTGAACAAGGAAAGTTGTGTACCATAGTCAGTAGCTAGGTATGGATAGGGGGGCATAGAGTACATATGATGAGCTACAACAATAGTTGTAGAGCCTAGCATAGCTAGGTTAAGAGATAATTGAGCATGCCATGACGTTGTTAGGATTTCATAGAGACCCTTATGGCCTTGTCCTGTAAATGGGCCTTTATGAGCCTCCAAAATATCTTTAAGTCCATGACCGATACCCCAGTTCGTCCTATACATATGACCAGCGATCAGGAAAAGAATAGCAATAGCTAAATGATGGTGCGCAATATCGCTCAACCATAAGCCACCGGTTATTGGATCTAGTCCTCCGCGAAAAGTAAGAAATTCTGCGTATTTGGACCAATTCAAGGTGAAAAAGGGGGTTGCTCCTTCGGCAAAACTCGGATAAAGTTGAGCCAAAAGGTCACGATTCAAGATAAATTCATGAGGAAGTGGTATCTCTTTAGGATCAACCCCAGCGTCAAGAAATTGGTTAATCGGTAAAGATACATGGATTTGGTGTCCCGCCCAAGAAAGAGACCCAAGTCCTAATAACCCCGCTAAGTGGTGATTCAACATGGATTCTACATCTTGGAACCAGGCCAATTTGGGAGCGGCTTTGTGATAATGGAACCAACCAGCAAAAAGCATTAACGATGCAAAAATCAATGCACCGATTGCCGTACAATAGAGTTGTAACTCACTAGTTATTCCAGATGCTCTCCAAATCTGAAAAAAACCGGAGGTTATTTGGATTCCTCGGAAACCCCCGCCTACATCACCATTCAAAATTTCTTGCCCTACTATTGGCCAAACTACCTGAGCACTGGGTCCAATGTGAGTAGGATCGCTTAGCCATGCTTCATAATTGGAAAAACGGGCACCGTGGAAGTACATGCCACTCAACCAAAGAAAGATAATGGAGAGTTGACCGAAATGAGCACTAAAGATTTTTCGAGAGATCTCCTCCAAATCACCGGTGTGACTATCAAAATCGTGAGCATCAGCATGTAGGTTCCAGATCCAAGTGGTGGTATCGGGGCCCTTAGCTATTGTTCTTGAGAAATGCCCGGGTCTGGCCCATTCCTCAAAAGAAGTTTTCACAGGATCCCTATCCACAACAATTTTAACTTCTGGTTCCGGCGAACGAATAATCATTAAGTCCTCCTCTTTCCGGACAAGACATACAAAGAGACCCGCCAAGTGTCTTTTTAGTGGATAGATATTATGATTAGTCCTTTTCTTTACTATCTACCGCCCTTCCATTTTTTTTTTAGTTATTCACTGGAGCAATTATATAGTGAAGTCAATACGAGGCAAGTGTTCGGATCTATTATGACATAAGGGGCTGGTGCCTAGTGGACATCCATTATCCTGGAAAATTATTTCCCGACATAACAAAAAAAGATTTTTTTTACGTTTTAATTTAAGAAGCTAGTGTATTTTTTTTTAGGGTATAAGCCCTACATCTACTTTCCTTAAGTGAGCATAATATAAATATTTTTATTGGATTCAAAATTCCAAGAAACTTATTAGAATTATTAAAAAAATCGTCCTTTAGGTAGAATATTTACATTGCCCCCTTTTATTTACTTTATTACCTCTGTTCTAGAGCCTATGCCTATTGTTTATCCTTATGAAATATTATATAAAATCGAAATGATATAAAATCGAAGGTAGAAGAAAGGGATATAATGAAATTCTTGATTCGATCTTCCTACCAAAATTATTTGATTAATGGATCAACAATCAAACCACCCATTTTATGAAAATGAAGAGTAGTCTTATTCAAATTCAAAGCGCTTCGTAATCTTCAACCAGTTCTGTGCTTCAATATAATTTCCCGGAGTAAGCGCTATAGCTTGTTTCCAATACTCAGCAGCTTGATCAAACCAAGCTTCCGCAATTTCCGAATCGCCCTGTAGAATGGCCTGTTCTCCTCGGTCGGAATAGGCAGTTCCTTCCCCTAGAACCGTACTTGAGAGTTTCCTACCTCATACGGCTCAGAAATTGCTATCTTAATTTCCCCTATCTTAACTGAATTCGATTTCTCAAAAATCGATCCAAGTTCTTCTTGGGTTAAGCAGAAGAAGTTAATTACCTAAGTTTCAAACCCTAATTTTGAGCAATAATCAGTCTGATCTTTTCTCCCACCTTCAGAAGAATGAAGCATAGATAGACCTATATCCTTCGTTCGAATTTTCTGAAAGGTAACTATCTCGGTTTCGTGTCTTTCATATATGAAATTTCTATAGAATCCTTGAAAAAGACTTTTCCCATAAGAAAGAAAAAAGAACTTACTATCTTTGGGATCTGATACTACACCGCTGCTTAATCCTTTAGTGGATCGGCTCTATTACATAAGCAGATTCCTAAATTTTGCCCCATATAATTAAGCAGTTATTTTTTAGTTGTATCGACCCAGTCGCTCACTAATTGATCTTTACGGTGCTTTCTCCATCAATTTGAAACTTTATCCATAGAGTAGTAATATAGGCTCGACTTTCTTCTTATTTTGATTCTCGTGAAGTGTTCTTCCTTCCTACAGCTGATAGGGCAAAATCATTGTTTTGACGATCCCTATGTAGAAAGCCCTTTTTCTAGTAAATACTAGAAAATTGCATCCTTTTTTCGTCTTTCTTTCTATAGTGGAGATAGTCGCACGTAATGACAGATCACGGCCATATTATTAAAAGCTTGCGGTAAGAAGGGGTTTCGTTCTAGTGCCCGGAAATAATATTCCAAAGCCTTTGTATGCTCTCCATTGCTTGTGTGTATAAGGCCGATGTTATATAGTATATAACTTCGATCATAGGGATCAATTTCTAGTCGCGTAGCTTCATAATAATTCTGCAAAGCTTCCGCATAATTTCCTTCGGATTGAGCCAACATCCGTTACGGTCGTTCATTCTATTCAAAAAATCTCCGTTCCAAAACCGTACATGAGGTTTTCATCTCATACGGCTCCTCCCTTCTGTACATAGTACTAAGAAAAAAATCTATAGAATGAAAATAGAATTAGTCCCATCTCATTATGGATCGAAAGGGGCTGGTATTTTTCCAAGAAATCTCTAGCCAACCTTCCCCCAAGAGGTTTTTCTTAACACCAATGAATTCTATTAATGCTAGAGGAAAACGATAGCTCCAGGAATTTCTTTGTTCTCAACGCCTCCTATTTAGAGGAATTAGCCACTTCAACGACCTTTGATGGTTATAAGGGTATCCAATGTACAAACCTGATGGTTGTTTGCTATCCCAACCATTCTTCCCAATCCTGATACCGATCAGGAAAGGGTTAATTTCTAACAAAGTTTATCTCTTGTTGATTCCTATTTCGAGGTGTAGTGCTTTTTTCCCCTATGCTGCCTATTGGTTCTAGTAGAGTAGGATTAGCCTGTAATAAAGAACCGATCCAGTAGGTGTAACCTTTCGCTCAATACTCAAATCTACAATTGAGGCATCTAAGGCCACATCAATCGAGGATACACGACGGAAGGAATTGTTAGTTCACCTCACCTTCCCCAAGCGTGGGTTTCCTTTACTAATTTTGTTCTTTCTATCCGAACCCCCTCTCTTTCTCGTGAGACTGAGATGTGGGTAGGGCTAAAAAAAAAAGAGTCAAATCGCACCATCTCTATAATAAGTAAATGCCCTTTTTTCCCCTGAGGTTGTCGGAATTATTTGCAATAAAATATTGGCTACAATCGAGGAGGTCTTATCGATGAAATTTCCATTTATACGGGATCTAGGCATAATTCCCAATCCATTCTATATAGAATTCTTTTCATTCTATGACAAAATAACATAAAAACTTCTAAATCGCTCCATATGCTCTACTCTAAATGGATAAGGGAGGTATGGATTTTCCACCCAGCTCAAATTGTCTCCTTTTCCTTCTGTTTGGACAAGAAGAGATATGAAATATTTGAGTAAGATTGGATTTCATTCCACTTTCCTATTTCTCAACAACAACTTCTGTCATCAGCTTTCAAAGTCATTAATTATCCCATACCCTTTTATTTAGATTGTATGGCGTAACATACCTTATGCAAATAGAATTCTAGGGTTCTTTGGTTCCTTTATTTTCGTATGGAATAATAAGGATTCTTCTATTCTCTTTTTATTTGGTTTTTCCAAAAAGAAAAACTTTTGAGGGGGCGGAATTCCTAGTAAAAAAAAAAAAAATAAAGGATCTTTACACTTAAATAAAAAAAAGAATTTTTCCAATAGAGCCCTGGAATCCCCGAACCGTTGTGGCTGTACCTGTACTACAGGTATATGAAAACTCGCTATTCACTCAGTTTATTTTCCATAATAAGATTATGTAGGAGAGATGGCCGAGCGGTTCAAGGCGTAGCATTGGAACTGCTATGTAGACTTTTGTTTACCGAGGGTTCGAATCCCTCTCTTTCCGTTTCTCTTAATTCATCAACGTTACCGATCACAATGTATCAAACCAAATAACAATTTTATTGAGCAATAATACCTTTATTTAATAGAATTCTCTAAAGAAAATTACTTTGGTATGTAAAATATAACAAAAAAGAAAAAAGATCTTAAGGTTAATCTATTTCTGCTAGCTGAATGGGAAAATACGAATTAAGAGCCTCAGGTCGATTTAGTTCGGGGAAAGGGGAAGGGGAAAAAAAATTCTATGAACCTTTCCTTTTGCGTTAAGCTCAAGTCTGACGAGAGTAATATTCTACAACTAACAACTCATTTATTTTCAGACCAACCCACTTTCTATCTAGGATTTTTTGTACTAGTCCTTTATATTGCAATGTATCAACCGTCAAATGCTTTGGCAATTTGCCCGGATCCGATGAAGCAATAGAATTTTGAACCAGACGTTTTGATCTTTGTTTATCCTTCGTAGTAATAATATCTCTGGGTTTGCAACGAAAACTTGGTATATCAACTATACGACCATTAACTAAAATATGTCTATGATTAACTAATTGCCGGGCCCCAGGAATGGTTGAAGCCATACCCAATCGAAAAACAATATTATCCAAACGCATTTCAAGTAATTGTAGTAAAACTTGACCTGTTGACTTTTTTGCTTTTCCAGCGATATGTACATATCTAAGTAATTGTCGTTCTGTCAGACCATAATGAAAACGTAATTTCTGTTTTTCTTGAAGACGAATACGATATTGCTCTTTTTTCCCAGAATGGAATTTCTTTTTCAGATTACTTCTGGATTTAGGCGTTTTTCTAGTGAGTCCTGGTAAAGCTCCCAGACGGCGTATTTTTTTTAAACGAGGTCCTCGATAACGGGACATGAAGACTCCTTTTTTTTATAGAAATTCCATTTTACACAATAAATTTCATTGTATTTACATTACAGAATACATCGAAATTAAAACTGAATTAAACTAAAGGATAAACAGAGTAAAATCTACTAAAGTACCACAAAAAATGGAATTTCATCAACATCTGGATTTTTTGTATATATATTATTTATTTTAATGTTTTGTATCTAGCAAAATTGTAAGATAGAACGACCTAATGGACTCTAGATTCTCCATTTAATTCGGAGAAAAAAAAGATATTCTTGTTCATGGAACATCAATAGAGAAAAAAGCCGACTATCGGATTTGAACCGATGACCCTCGCATTACAAATGCGATGCTCTAACCTCTGAGCTAAGTGGGCTTACATAACAGAAATAGTGTAACAAATAGAAATATATATAGGAAATCCGTAAAATGGCGGATCTTAATTATTAATCTTAGTTATTAACTAGTTCATAATTTTAAATTCTATTTAGAAAAAAAAAAAAAATACTAGAATTTCATAAAGATCAAGTTAGCTTGATATGCTTAACTAAACGATATTCTTAAATAAAACAATATTCTTAAATAAAATTATAGAATTTATTGAACTTTCTTTTTATTTCTCTAACTCGCAAATCCATTTTTCTAATAAAATCTATTCAAATTTCTATATTGAATTTGATTTCAGATATTTTCAATTTGATATTGATATGGCTCGGATGAATAATCTAATACATAGAAAAGAATAATCTATATGAATAATAAAGAGAAAATGCGAATCTTTTCTTTTGGCATTTTCATTCGAGCATTATATACATTTTTACATTTTTAAAAATATTTTGTTTTTTTTTATTTGTTAATAATTTAAGGATTAATATTTCACTAAGGAAAAGATAGAATCCTAACAAATGAAATTTCTAATTCTGATTAGAAAAATTAGAAAAAAAAGAATGAATATCAAGCGTTATAGTATGATTTTGAATATCCTAAAAAGGGGAAAGAAAGGGGTGGGGGAGAGAAAAACTTTTGGATATATTGATTCCAATTGAATTGGAAATATATCAACGGTAGAATCAATGCAATTCTCAATTGCAATAAGCAGGGTCTCTTGAATAGCGACGAGCTGCTAGACTACGTCGAATAATGAATTCAATGATTAAAAAAAAACTAAGAGATGTAGGAAATTACACAAGGAATACAGGTTTCAAAGAAAAAAAAGGACAATGGGGATATGGCGAAATCGGTAGACGCTACGGACTTGATTGTATTGAGCCTTGGTATGGAAACCTGCTAAGTGGTAACTTCCAAATTCAGAGAAACCCTGGAATGAAAAATGGGCAATCCTGAGCCAAATCCCTTTTTTGAAAAAACAAGTGGTTCTCAAACTAGAACCCAAAGGAAAAGGATAGGTGCAGAGACTCAATGGAAGCTGTTCTAACGAATCGAGGTGCAATTACGTTGTGTTGGTAGTGAAACTCCCTCTAAATTACTAAATTCGAAAAAGAAGGGTTTTATACATCTAATCCACACGTATAGATACTGACATAGCAAACGATTAATCACAGAACCCATACCATAATATAGTATAGGTTCTTTATTTTTTTGTTTTTTTAGAATGAAATTAGGAATGATTTTGAAATGGAAAATTCTGAATTTTTTTATAATTATTGTGAATCCATTCCACTCGAATATTGAGTAATCAAATCCTTAAATTCATTGTTTTTGAGATATTTTTAAAATAGGATTAATCGGACGAGGATAAAGAGAGAGTCCCATTCTACATGTCAATACTGACAACAATGAAATTTCTAGTAAAAGGAAAATCCGTCGACTTTATAAGTCGTGAGGGTTCAAGTCCCTCTATCCCCAAACCCTCCTTTATTCCCTAACCATAGTATTTATCTTATCCTCTTTTCTCTTTTATCAATGGGTTCAAGATTCATTAGCTTTCTCATTATA